GTTCAATGCGAAAATTGTTATGGATTAAATTATAAGAAATTTTTGAAATCAAAAATGAATATTTGTGAACAATGTGGATATCATTTGAAAATGAGCAGTTCGGATAGAATTGAACTTTTGATTGATCCGGGTACTTGGGATCCTATGGATGAAGACATGGTCTCTCTGGATCCCATTGAATTTCATTCGGAGGAGGAGCCTTATAAAGATCGTATTGATTCTTATCAAAGAAAGACAGGATTAACCGAGGCTGTTCAAACAGGCATAGGCCAACTAAACGGCATTCCCGTAGCAATTGGGGTTATGGATTTTCAGTTTATGGGGGGTAGTATGGGATCCGTAGTCGGAGAGAAAATCACCCGTTTGATTGAACACGCTGCGAATCAAATTTTACCTCTTATTATAGTGTGTGCTTCTGGGGGGGCGCGCATGCAGGAAGGAAGTTTGAGCTTGATGCAAATGGCTAAAATATCGTCTGCTTTATATGATTATCAATTAAATAAAAAGTTATTTTATGTATCAATCCTTACATCTCCGACAACTGGTGGAGTAACAGCTAGTTTTGGTATGTTGGGGGATATCATTATTGCCGAACCCAATGCCTACATTGCATTTGCAGGTAAAAGAGTAATTGAACAAACATTGAATAAAACAGTACCCGAAGGTTCACAAGCAGCTGAATACTTATTCCAGAAGGGTTTATTCGACCTAATTGTACCACGTAATCTTTTAAAAAGCGTTCTGAGTGAGTTATTTAAGCTCCACGCCTTTTTTCCTTTGAATCAAAAGGAAAGCAAAATCAAGTAGAGCACTAAGTTCAATTATTTTATTTGTGTTTGTAGCAAAAAAGTAGTTAGTTTAGTGGAATCAAAGTAAATAAGATAATAATGGCGTTTTCTTTGGTGATAGAAGATCTAATTGTAGAAAGAATCAAAACGGAAGTTGAGGATAACTCTTTTTTTGACCTATATTCCTGATTACGAATCAAGAAGCCTTTATCAACAAGAGTGAGTTCTTCCTTTCGTGAAATTAGGAAAATAAAACGAATTTCTTCTTGTCTTAGGTATATAATTTGAAATTTAAATATAGATAATAGAGTTTTGTATCTTTCTCTATCTCCCGAAAAACCATTTTAGCTAAAAATTCATGTTGGATCGGATTCGAACGAATCTTTCGATAATCTGTAAAAAACTCTTTATCTATTTTTCGAAAATTAGAAGACAAGAACAAAAGTAATAAAGTTTATTATCATACATATCTTTCTCATGTAGGAGATGAATAAGTCCATTTATTTAGTTCTACAGTTCTACATTCTTTGCACTTATTATACGTACTCAGTTAGATTTAGATATATAGATACTTAGATCTATACTAAGAATTTCAAATTCTTCAAATTCTATTAATAATAAATATTATCTAATTAGAATTCAAATTCTTAATTTCATTATAATTATTACAAGATATCTTTATTTATATAATAACATAATAACAGATACAAATAGTAAATTGAGGTACCCCTTCTATGACAAATTTGAACCTTCCATCTATTTTTGTGCCGTTAGTAGGCCTAGTCTTTCCGGCAATTGCAATGGCTTCTTTATTTCTTCATGTTCAAAAAAACAAGATTGTTTAGATCCGCTGGGACCCAATCTCATCCATTTTTTTTGAAAACGTGAACTTGTATCATAACACGGATATCTATTTATTGAAATATAGTATAACATGTGATTTCCACCGAACATAAAGGAAAAAACTCTTATGCCTGCAGAAACATGATATATGGATATATTAATTCTAGCAATTTTCAAATAGATCAGGATCGCTGGATGGCTGAAATGTAGTCGGTGAATCTATATGTATATCGATATGTATAGTGGGATCGTATTAAATAAAGAGTATGTTATTATTTTAGATTTAACCAATTTGATGAATTACTCCTAAAGGTTGACATCAAACTAGTGCTAGTTCACCTCAAACTAGTGCTAGTTGATGAGAGTTACTTCGGAAACAAAAAAGTAAAGTCAAATTTCTCTGGGGTATTATCTCAATTCCAATAAAATGCAATCGGGTAAAGTATGACTTGGCGATCAGAACATATATGGATAGAACTTATAACGGGGTCTCGAAAAATAAGTAATTTCTGCTGGGCCTTTATCCTTTTTTTAGGTTCATTAGGCTTCTTATTAGTTGGAACTTCCAGTTATCTTGGTAGAAATTTGATATCTTTTTTTACGCCTCAGCAAATCGTTTTTTTTCCACAAGGAATCGTGATGTCTTTCTACGGAATTGCGGGTCTCTTTATTAGCTCTTATTTGTGGTGCACAATTTCCTGGAATGTAGGTAGTGGTTATGATCGATTCGATAGAAAGGAAGGAATAGTCTGTATTTTTCGTTGGGGATTTCCGGGAAAAAATCGTCGCATATTCCTCCGATTCCTTATAAAAGATATTCAGTCCGTTAGAATAGAAGTTAAAGAGGGTATTTATGCTCGTCGTGTTCT